GTCTCCGTAGCTTATCAACCAAAGCATGGCACTGAAGATGCCAAGATGGCTGCTACATGCGCCCGAAGACAAAAGACTTAGTCCTAACCTTACCGTTAATTCTTGCTAGACACATACATGCAAGTATCCGCGCCCCAGTGTAAATGCCCTCGAGTCCTTACTAAGGAGAGAGGAGCGGGTATCAGGCACACACAACTGTAGCCCAAGACGCCTTGCTCAGCCACACCCCCACGGGTACTCAGCAGTAGTTAACATTAAGCAATAAGTGCAAGCTTGACTTAGTTATAGCAACCCCAGGGTTGGTAAATCTTGTGCCAGCCACCGCGGTCACACAAGAGACCCAAATTAACCGTATACGGCGTAAAGAGTGGCACTATGATATCACAATGACTAGGATTAAGATGCAACTAAGCTGTCATAAGCCCAAGGTGCACTTAAGATCACCCTTAAGATGATCCTAGTACCTCCGATTGATTTAATCCCACGAAAGCTAGGGCACAAACTGGGATTAGATACCCCACTATGCCTAGCCCTAAATCTCGATGCTTGCCGTACCAAAGCATCCGCCCGAGAACTACGAGCACAAACGCTTAAAACTCTAAGGACTTGGCGGTGCCCCAAACCCACCTAGAGGAGCCTGTTCTATAATCGATAACCCACGATTCACCCGACCACCTCTCGCCAAAGCAGCCTACATACCGCCGTCGCCAGCTCACCTTCCCTGAAAGCCTAGTAGTGAGCACAATAGCCCAACCTGCTAACAAGACAGGTCAAGGTATAGCCCATGAGGTGGGAGAAATGGGCTACATTTTCTACGATAGAAAACCCACGAAAGGGGACATGAAACAGCCCCCGGAAGGCGGATTTAGCAGTAAAGCGGGACAATAGAGCCCCCTTTAAGTTGGCCCTGGGGCACGTACATACCGCCCGTCACCCTCCTCACAAGCCACCAACAACCATAACTAATAAACCTCATGGCTAAAGATGAGGTAAGTCGTAACAAGGTAAGTGTACCGGAAGGTGCACTTAGCATACCAAGGCGTAGCTATAAAATAAAGCATTCAGCTTACACCTGAAAGATATCTGCTAAGCACCGGATCGTCTTGAAGCTTACTCTAGCCCAACCATACTGCACACGCAGCAACGGAAAAAATTCACTTTACTACCTAACTAAAACATTCTTTAAACTTAGTATAGGCGATAGAAAAGGACCCCCTGGCGCGATAGAAATTTTGTACCGTAAGGGAAAGATGAAATAACAATGAAAACCCAAGCAATAAACAGCAAAGATTAACCCTTGTACCTTTTGCATCATGATTTAGCGAGAACAACCAAGCAAAATGAATTTAAGCTTGCCCCCCCGAAACCCGAGCGAGCTACTTGCAAGCAGCTACCCCTGAGCGAACCCGTCTCTGTTGCAAAAGAGTGGGATGACTTGCCAGTAGAGGTGAAAAGCCTACCGAGCTGGGTGATAGCTGGTTGCCTGTGAAATGAATCTTAGTTCCCTCCTGACCCCTCTTCCTCGGACACAAACCCTAGCCCATATGTAGTGAGTCAGGAGCAATTTAAAGGAGGTACAGCTCCTTTGAAAAAGAATACAATCTCCACTAGCGGATAACTACCCAGCTTCCTCCCGTATTGTAGGCCTTCAAGCAGCCATCAATAAAGAGTGCGTCAAAGCTCCACACACAAAAATTCAACAATAACATGACTCCCTTTCCACCAACAGGTCAATCTATGTTAATAGGAGTATTAATGCTAAAATGAGTAACTGGGGCTACCCCCTCAACTAAGCGCAAACTTACATCCTCACATTATTAACAGATATGAACAATACCCCAATTAAAACAAGACTAGAGTATTGACCCACCCTGTTACCCCAACTCAGGAGCGCACATTTAGAAAGATTAAAATCTGTAGAAGGAACTAGGCAAACCCAAGGCCCGACTGTTTACCAAAAACATAGCCTTCAGCCCACCAAGTATTGAAGGTGATGCCTGCCCGGTGACATAACGTTTAACGGCCGCGGTATCCTAACCGTGCAAAGGTAGCGCAATCAATTGTCCCATAAATCGAGACTTGTATGAATGGCTAAACGAGGTCTTAACTGTCTCCTACAGATAATCAGTGAAATTGATCTTCCTGTGCAAAAGCAGGGATACCCACATAAGACGAGAAGACCCTGTGGAACTTAAAAATCAGCGACCACCACACACAAACCTAACCCTACCAGGCTCACTGCCCTCAAACTCTGGTCCGCATTTTTCGGTTGGGGTGACCTTGGAGAAAAATAGACCCTCCAAAAATAAGACCACATCTCTTGACCAAGAGCAACCCCTCAACGTACTAACAGTAACCAGACCCAATACACTTGATCAATGGACCAAGCTACCCCAGGGATAACAGCGCAATCTCCTCTAAGAGCCCACATCGACGAGGAGGTTTACGACCTCGATGTTGGATCAGGACATCCTAATGGTGCAGCAGCTATTAAGGGTTCGTTTGTTCAACGATTAATAGTCCTACGTGATCTGAGTTCAGACCGGAGCAATCCAGGTCGGTTTCTATCTATGATACACTTTCTCTAGTACGAAAGGACCGAGAAAGTAGGGCCAATACCACAAGCACGCCCTCTCCCCAAGTAATGTACCCAACTAAATTACCTACGGACACCCCACATTACCATTCCTAGAAAAGGACCAGCTAGCGTGGCAGAGCTTGGTAAATGCAAAAGGCTTAAGCCCTTTACCCAGAGGTTCAAATCCTCTCCCTAGCCCCCATGGCCCATCCACCTGCCCTAACTTATCTCATCATGTCCCTATCCTACGCAATCCCAATCTTAATTGCCGTGGCATTTCTAACCCTGGTTGAACGGAAAGTCCTGAGCTACATACAGGCTCGAAAAGGCCCAAACATTGTAGGCCCATTCGGACTGTTACAACCCGTGGCTGACGGGGTTAAACTATTCACCAAAGAACCAATCCGTCCATCTACTTCCTCCCCATTCCTCTTCCTTATAACCCCCATACTAGCCCTTCTTTTAGCACTTACTATCTGAATCCCTCTTCCTCTTCCATTTTCCCTAACCGACCTAAACTTAGGCCTCCTCTTCCTCTTAGCTATATCCAGCTTAGCGGTCTACTCAATCCTATGATCAGGTTGAGCCTCAAACTCAAAATACGCTCTAATCGGGGCTTTGCGAGCGGTAGCACAGACCATCTCCTATGAAGTAACACTAGCCATTATTCTCCTATCCGTAATCCTACTTAGCGGAAACTATACCTTAAATACCCTTGCCATCACCCAGGAACCCCTCTACCTTGTCTTCTCCTCATGACCCCTTGCAATAATATGATATATTTCAACCCTTGCTGAAACAAATCGCGCTCCCTTCGATCTCACAGAAGGAGAATCAGAACTAGTATCCGGGTTTAACGTAGAATATGCTGCTGGGCCATTCGCCCTATTCTTCCTAGCCGAATACGCAAACATCATACTAATAAACACACTAACTGCCATCCTATTCCTAAACCCAAGCTCACTAAACCCCTCACAGGAATTATTCCCCATAATCTTAGCCACAAAGGTCCTACTGCTCTCTTCGGGCTTCCTATGAATCCGTGCCTCCTACCCACGATTTCGCTATGATCAACTCATACACCTGCTTTGAAAGAACTTTCTCCCACTAACATTAGCACTATGTCTTTGACACACTAGCATACCAATCTGTTACGCAGGCCTACCTCCTTACTTAAGGAAATGTGCCTGAACGTAAAGGGTCACTATGATAAAGTGAACATAGAGGTATACCAGCCCTCTCATTTCCTAAACAATACTTAGAAAAGTAGGAATCGAACCTACACAAGAGAGATCAAAACTCCCCATACTTCCTTTATATTATTTCCTAGTAAGGTCAGCTAATAAAGCTATCGGGCCCATACCCCGAAAATGAAGGTCTAACCCCCTCCCTTACTAATGAACCCCCATGCCAAACTAGTTGCCTCCTTAAGCCTACTCCTAGGGACAACCATCACAATCTCAAGCAACCATTGAATAATAGCCTGAACCGGACTAGAAATCAACACACTCGCTATCATCCCCCTCATCTCAAAATCCCACCACCCTCGAGCTATCGAAGCCACAATCAAATACTTTCTAGTGCAAGCCGCCGCCTCAACCTTAGTCCTCTTCGCAAGCATGAACAATGCATGATACACAGGACAATGAGATCTTACCCAACTAACTCACCCCACTTCATGCCTACTCCTCACAGCTGCAATCGGAATAAAACTGGGGCTAGTTCCATTTCATTTCTGGTTCCCAGAGGTACTTCAGGGCTCATCCCTAACCACTGCCCTGCTACTATCAACAATAATAAAATTTCCTCCAATTACCATTCTATTTATAACCTCACACTCCCTCAACCCAACATTAATAACCACCATAGCAATTGCATCAGCAGCCTTAGGTGGGTGAATGGGGCTAAACCAAACCCAGATCCGAAAGATTTTGGCTTTCTCATCCATCGCTCACTTAGGTTGAATAACGATCATCATCATTTACAGCCCAAAACTCACCCTATTGACCTTCTATCTATATTCTCTAACAACAACTGCCGTCTTTCTCACCCTAAACACAATTAAAACCGTAAAACTATCAACAATAATAACCTCATGAACAAAGACCCCCATACTCAACGCCACCCTCATACTAACCTTACTATCACTAGCAGGGCTTCCCCCTCTCACAGGATTCTTGCCTAAATGACTCATCATCCAAGAGTTAACTAAACAAGAAATAACAACAGCAGCCACAATCATTGCCATATTATCCCTACTAGGGCTGTTCTTCTACCTTCGCCTCGCATATTACTCAACAATCACACTCCCACCAAACTCTACAAACCACATAAAACAATGACACATTAATAAACCGACAGGCTCTCCAATCGCCATCACTACTTCTCTATCAATCCTACTACTACCCCTCTCCCCAATAATCCTAACCACCATCTAGAAACTTAGGATAATCCCTAAACCGAAGGCCTTCAAAGCCTTAAACAAGAGTTGAACCCTCTTAGTTTCTGTTAAGATCCGCAGGACATTAACCTGCATTTCCTGAATGCAACCCAGACGCTTTTATTAAGCTAGGACCTCCCCTAGACAGATGGGCCTCGATCCCATAAAATTCTAATTAACAGTTAGATGCCCGAACCAGCAAGCTTCTGCCTATCAGACTCCGGCACACTTTTAATGTACATCAATGAGCTTGCAACTCAACATGAATTTCACCACGGAGTCGATAAGAAGAGGAATCGAACCTCTGTAAAAAGGACTACAGCCTAACGCTTCAACACTCAGCCATCTTACCTGTGACCTTCATCAATCGATGACTATTTTCAACAAACCACAAAGACATCGGCACCCTATATTTAATCTTCGGCGCATGAGCTGGCATAGTAGGTACTGCCCTCAGCCTGCTTATTCGTGCAGAACTTGGCCAACCCGGAACCCTCCTAGGGGACGACCAAATCTATAACGTAATTGTCACCGCCCACGCCTTCGTAATAATCTTCTTCATAGTAATACCAATCATGATCGGCGGCTTCGGAAACTGACTAGTCCCACTTATAATCGGTGCCCCCGACATAGCATTTCCACGTATAAACAACATAAGCTTCTGACTACTACCCCCATCATTCCTACTCCTCCTAGCCTCTTCCACAGTAGAAGCCGGAGCCGGTACGGGGTGAACAGTATACCCCCCTCTAGCTGGCAATCTAGCCCATGCTGGAGCTTCAGTAGACCTAGCAATCTTCTCCCTTCACTTAGCAGGTGTATCCTCCATCCTAGGTGCCATTAACTTTATCACTACAGCCATCAACATAAAACCTCCCGCTCTCTCACAATATCAAACCCCACTATTCGTATGATCCGTACTCATTACCGCCGTACTATTACTACTCTCACTTCCAGTGCTTGCTGCAGGCATCACTATACTACTTACAGACCGAAACCTAAACACAACATTCTTCGATCCCGCCGGAGGCGGTGACCCTGTACTGTATCAACACCTCTTCTGATTTTTTGGCCACCCAGAAGTATATATCCTAATCCTACCAGGCTTCGGAATCATTTCTCATGTTGTAACATACTACGCAGGTAAAAAAGAACCATTTGGCTACATAGGAATAGTCTGAGCCATACTATCCATCGGATTCCTAGGTTTCATTGTCTGAGCTCACCACATATTTACAGTCGGAATAGACGTAGACACCCGAGCATACTTCACATCTGCTACTATAATCATCGCTATCCCCACAGGCATCAAAGTATTCAGCTGATTAGCTACATTACACGGAGGGACTATCAAATGAGACCCTCCAATACTATGAGCCCTGGGCTTCATCTTCCTCTTCACCATTGGAGGTCTCACAGGGATTGTCCTAGCAAACTCCTCCCTAGATATCGCCTTACACGACACATACTACGTAGTTGCCCACTTCCACTATGTCCTCTCAATAGGAGCAGTCTTCGCCATCCTAGCAGGATTTACCCACTGATTCCCCCTATTAACAGGCTATACCCTCCACCCCTCATGAACTAAGGCCCACTTTGGAGTAATATTCACAGGAGTTAACCTAACATTCTTCCCACAACACTTCTTAGGCTTAGCTGGCATACCACGACGATACTCTGACTATCCAGACGCGTACACCCTATGAAACACCATATCCTCTATTGGCTCGCTTATCTCAATAACAGCTGTAATCATGCTGATATTCATCATCTGAGAAGCCTTCGCATCAAAGCGAAAAGTCCTACAACCAGAACTAACTGCCACCAACATCGAATGAATCCACGGCTGCCCACCTCCATATCACACCTTCGAAGAGCCAGCCTTCGTTCAAGTCCAAGAAAGGAAGGAATCGAACCCTCATATGCTGGTTTCAAGCCAACCGCATCAAACCACTCATGCTTCTTTCTTATGAGGTGTTAGTAAACCAATTACATAGCCTTGTCAAGTCTAAATCACAGGTGAAAGCCCTGTATACCTCACATGGCCAACCACTCACAATTCGGCTTTCAAGACGCCTCGTCACCCATCATAGAAGAACTCGTCGAATTCCACGATCATGCCCTAATAGTCGCACTGGCAATCTGTAGCCTAGTCCTCTACCTTCTAGCACTCATACTCATAGAAAAACTATCCTCAAATACTGTTGATGCACAAGAAGTCGAACTAATCTGAACAATCCTACCAGCTATCGTTCTCATCCTCCTTGCTCTCCCTTCACTGCAAATCTTGTACATAATAGATGAAATTGATGAACCCGACCTAACCTTAAAAGCTATTGGCCATCAATGATACTGAAGCTACGAATACACAGACTTCAAAGATCTCTCATTCGACTCGTACATGATTCCCACAACAGAACTCCCACTAGGCCACTTCCGACTCTTAGAAGTAGACCATCGCGTTGTCGTCCCCATAGAATCCCCCATCCGTATCATCGTCACCGCAGGTGATGTACTTCACTCCTGAGCTATCCCCACCCTGGGAGTAAAAACTGACGCAATCCCAGGACGACTAAACCAAACATCATTCATCACCACCCGACCAGGAGTCTTCTACGGTCAATGCTCCGAGATCTGTGGGGCCAACCACAGCTACATACCAATCGTGGTAGAATCAGCCCCCCTCACTTACTTCGAGAACTGATCTTCACTATTATCATCCTAATCATTAAGAAGCTATGTATCAGCACTAGCCTTTTAAGCTAGAGAAAGAGGACCACCACCCCTCCTTAATGAAATGCCACAACTCAATCCTAACCCGTGATTCTTCATCATATTAGTATCATGACTAACCTTCTCCCTAATCATCCAGCCTAAACTCCTATCGCTTACCCTAACCAACCACCCCTCCAACAAAACACATTCAACCACCAAGACCACACCTTGAACCTGACCATGAACCTAAGCTTCTTCGATCAATTCACAAGCCCATGCCTACTAGGAATCCCACTAATCCTCCTCTCTATGCTATTCCCCGCCCTATTATTCCCTACCCCAAACAACCGATGGATCACCAACCGCCTCACTACCCTACAACTTTGATTCGTCCACCTAATCACAAAACAACTAATAATCCCACTAAACAAAGCGGGCCACAAATGAGCTCTAATCCTGACCTCACTAATAACATTCCTACTCACAATCAACTTACTAGGCCTACTACCCTACACATTTACCCCAACTACACAACTATCCATGAACATAGCACTAGCCTTCCCCCTCTGACTTGCAACATTACTCACAGGCCTACGAAACCAACCTTCAGCCTCATTAGGCCACCTTCTCCCTGAAGGCACACCCACCCCCCTAATTCCCGCCCTAATTATAATTGAAACAACCAGCCTACTCATCCGCCCTCTAGCCCTAGGCGTCCGCCTCACAGCTAACCTCACCGCAGGTCACCTACTAATCCAACTCATCTCCACGGCTACCACTGCCCTACTCCCAATTATCCCCGCCGTATCCATTCTAACCGCACTAATCCTACTCCTACTAACCATCTTAGAAGTAGCTGTAGCCATAATCCAAGCATACGTCTTCGTTCTCCTCCTCAGCCTATATTTACAAGAAAACATCTAATGGCACACCAAGCACATTCCTACCACATAGTAGACCCAAGCCCATGGCCCATTTTCGGAGCAGCAGCTGCCCTACTCACTACCTCCGGACTAATTATATGATTCCACTACAACTCATCTCAATTACTAACCCTGGGCCTACTCTCCATGATCCTAGTCATGCTGCAATGATGACGAGACATCGTGCGAGAGAGCACATTCCAAGGCCATCACACCCCCACCGTCCAAAAAGGCCTGCGATATGGAATAATTCTGTTTATTACATCCGAAGCATTCTTCTTCCTGGGCTTTTTTTGGGCATTCTTCCACTCCAGCCTAGTCCCAACTCCAGAACTAGGCGGACAATGACCCCCAACAGGAATTAAACCCCTCAACCCCCTAGAAGTCCCCCTACTAAACACCGCTATCCTCTTAGCCTCGGGTGTGACAGTGACATGAGCACATCACAGCATTACGGAGGGTAACCGAAAACAAGGAATCCACGCACTAACCCTGACCATCTTACTGGGATTTTACTTCACAGCACTCCAAGCAATAGAATACTACGAAGCACCATTCTCAATTGCCGACGGTGTATATGGATCAACCTTTTTCGTCGCTACAGGATTCCATGGACTACACGTCATCATCGGATCCTCATTTCTATCAGTATGCCTGCTACGCCTAATTAAATACCATTTTACATCTAACCACCACTTTGGGTTCGAAGCAGCAGCTTGATACTGACACTTCGTAGACGTAATCTGATTATTCCTCTATATAACCATCTACTGATGAGGATCTTGCTCTTCTAGTATATTAATTACAATTGACTTCCAATCTCTAAAATCTGGTATAAACCCGGAGAAGAGCAATTAACATAATCACATTCATACTAACCCTCTCCCTTGCCCTAAGCATTATCCTCACCACGTTAAACTTCTGACTGGCTCAAATAAACCCGGACCCGGAAAAACTATCCCCATACGAATGCGGATTTGACCCGCTCGGATCCGCCCGACTCCCATTCTCTATTCGCTTCTTCCTCAGTAGCAATCCTTTTCCTACTATTTGACTTAGAAATTGCACTCCTACTCCCCCTTCCATGAGCCGTACAACTCCAATCACCCACTCTTACTCTAATTTGAACCTCCACCATCATCATTCTACTTACTCTAGGGTTAATCTACGAGTGAATACAAGGTGGCCTAGAATGAGCAGAATAAACAGAAAGTTAGTCTAAACAAGACAGTTGATTTCGGCTCAACAAACCATAGTCCAACTCTATGACTTTCTTTATGTCACTCACACACCTAAGCTTCTACTCAACTTTCGCATTGAGCAGCTTAGGACTAGCCTTCCATCGAACGCACCTAATCTCTGCTCTACTATGCCTAGAAAGCATAATATTATCCATATACATTGCCTTATCACTTTGACCAGTAGAAAACCAAGCAACATCATTCGCTCTCCTGCCCGTACTCATGCTAGCCTTCTCAGCCTGCGAAGCAGGCACAGGCCTAGCAATACTAGTGGCATCCACACGAACCCACGGCTCCGACCATCTACACAACCTAAACCTACTACAATGCTAAAAATCATCATCCCAACAATCATACTCCTCCCAGTAACTCTCCTATCACCCCCAAAACTCCTATGAACAAACACCACCGCATACAGCCTGTTAATCGCCTCTCTCAGCCTACAATGACTCACCCCGACATACCACCCCTACAAAAGCCTAACTCAATGAACTGGCATTGATCAAATCTCATCGCCCCTACTCACACTATCCTGCTGGCTACTACCACTCATAATCATAGCGAGCCAAAACCACCTACAACACGAACCCGTCGTACGAAAACGAATCTTCATTATAACCCTCATCACAATCCAACCGTTCATTATTCTAGCATTTTCAACCACAGAACTTATACTATTCTATATCTCATTCGAAGCAACCTTAATCCCCACCCTAATTCTCATCACCCGATGAGGAAATCAACCAGAACGTCTAAGCGCCGGCATCTACCTACTATTCTACACCCTAATCAGCTCCCTCCCCCTACTAGTTGCCATTCTCCACTTACACACACAAACCGGCACCCTACACCTCATAATTCTAAAACTAACCCACCCCATCCTCACTGTCTCCTGAACAGGTCTCCTATCAAGCCTTGCCCTATTAACAGCATTCATAGTAAAAGCCCCCTTATACGGACTCCATCTATGACTACCTAAAGCCCATGTCGAAGCCCCCATTGCTGGATCCATGCTACTAGCTGCACTCCTCCTAAAACTAGGCGGATACGGCATCATACGACTCACCATACTCATAGCACCCATTTCGAGCAACCTACATTACCCCTTCTTAACCTTAGCACTATGGGGGGCACTAATAACTAGCTCGATCTGCCTACGCCAAACTGACCTAAAATCACTCATCGCCTATTCCTCCGTAAGCCACATAGGTCTAGTCATCGCCGCAAGCATGATCCAAACGCACTGATCATTCTCAGGGGCAATAATCCTCATAATTTCACATGGATTAACCTCCTCAATACTATTCTGCCTGGCCAACACAAACTATGAACGTACACACAGCCGCATTCTCCTCTTAACACGTGGCCTACAACCCCTACTACCCCTCATAGCCACATGATGACTCCTAGCTAACCTAACAAACATAGCCCTACCCCCAACCACAAACCTAATAGCAGAGCTAACAATCATAATCGCACTATTCAACTGATCCGCCTTCACAATCATTCTCACTGGAGTCGCAACCCTACTAACCGCCTCCTACACCCTATTCATGCTACTAATAACTCAACGAGGGGTACTCCCTACCCATATTACATCAATCCAAAACTCCAGCACACGAGAACACCTCCTAATAACCCTCCACATCATCCCCCTACTCCTCCTAATCCTAAAACCAGAACTAATCTCAGGAATTCCCTCATGCAAGTATAGTTTAACCCAAACATTAGACTGTGATTCTAAAAATAGAAGTTAAACTCTTCTTACCTGCCGAGGGGTGGTTTAACCAACAAGAACTGCTAATTCTTGTATCTGAGTCTAAAACCTCAGCCCCCTTACTTTTAAAGGATAACAGTAATCCATTGGTCTTAGGAGCCACCCATCTTGGTGCAAATCCAAGTAAAAGTAATGGAAATCGCATTACTCCTCAACACCTTCATAGCTCTAACACTAACAATCATCCTAACACCAATCCTACTTCCCTTCCTATCCAAAAACTTCCAAAACTCCCCCACCACCATCACCCACACAGTCAAAGCCGCTTTCCTAACCAGCCTAGTGCCAATAGCCCTATTTATACACTCAGGCATAGAAAGTATTATCTCCAGCTGAGAATGAAAATTCATCATAAACTTTAAAATTCCCATTAGCCTTAAAATAGACCAATACTCCCTAATATTCTTCCCCATTGCACTATTTGTAACATGGTCCATTCTCCAATTTGCATCATGATACATAGCCTCCGACCCCTACATCACAAAATTCTTCCACCATCTCCTAATATTCCTAATCGCCATACTAACCCTAACTATCGCTAATAACCTATTCCTCCTCTTCATCGGGTGAGAAGGAGTTGGAATCATATCATTCTTATTAATCGGTTGATGACAAGGACGGGCAGAAGCCAATACAGCCGCCCTCCAAGCCGTCCTTTACAACCGAATTGGAGACATCGGCATTATCTTAAGCATAGCATGACTTGCCTCATACACAAACACCTGAGAAGTACAACAAGCCTTCACCCCAACCCAAACCCCTACACTTCCTCTCCTCGGCCTAATCCTGGCAGCAACAGGAAAATCAGCCCAATTCGGCCTTCACCCATGACTACCAGCTGCCATAGAAGGCCCAACCCCAGTTTCTGCCCTACTCCATTCCAGCACTATAGTAGTAGCCGGAATCTTCCTACTAATTCGCACCCACCCTATGCTTTCCAACAACCAAACTGCTCTCACCACATGCCTATGCCTAGGTGCACTATCCACACTATTCGCCGCCACCTGCGCAATCACACAAAATGACATCAAAAAAATCATTGCTTTCTCTACATCTAGCCAACTAGGACTTATAATAGTTACCATTGGACTTAACCTCCCACAACTTGCCTTCTTACATATCTCAACACACGCTTTCTTCAAGGCTATACTGTTTCTTTGCTCCGGGTCAATCATCCACAGCCTAAATGGAGAACAAGACATTCGAAAAATAGGGGGCTTACAAAAAATACTCCCCACAACTACCTCCTGCTTAACTATTGGCAACCTAGCCCTAATAGGAACCCCCTTCCTAGCCGGATTCTACTCAAAAGACCTAATCATCGAAAGCATAAACACCTCATATCTAAACACTTGAGCTCTCCTCCTAACCCTACTAGCCACATCATTTACTGCAACCTACACCCTACGCATAACACTACTCGTCCAAACAGGATTTACCCGAATACCCACAACTGTCCCAATAAATGAAAACGACCGGGCAATCATTAATCCAATCACCCGCCTCGCTCTAGGCAGCATTACAGCCGGCCTACTCATTACATCCTTCATTTTACCAACAAAAACCCCCCCAATAACCATACCAACGCTCACAAAAACTGCAGCCATCATTGTCACAACCCTAGGCATCATCCTTGCCCTAGAGCTTTCAAACATAACCCACACCCTAACCCCACCAAAACAAACCACCCTCATAAACTTCTCCACCTCATTAGGATTCTTCAACCCCTTATCCCACCGCCCTGCCTCTGCAAACCTACTAAACAGCGGACAAAAAATTGCATCCCACCTAATCGACCTATCCTGATACAAAAAAATAGGCCCAGAAGGACTCGCTGACCTTCAACTCATAGCAACCAAAACCTCAGCCACTCTCCACTCCGGATTAATCAAAACCTACTTAAGCTCATTCGCCCTATCCATCCTCATTATTCTACTAACACATAGACCTAAAACCCACTACCCCAATGGCCCCAAACCTACGAAAATCCCACCCTCTCCTTAAAATAGTTAACAACTCACTAATCGACCTCCCCACCCCATCAAACATCTCTGCTTGATGAAACTTCGGATCCCTACTAGGCATTTGCCTACTAACACAAATCCTAACAGGACTCCTACTAGCCATACACTACACCGCAGACACAACCCTAGCCTTCTCATCCGTCGCCCACACATGTCGAAACGTACAATACGGCTGACTAATCCGAAACCTCCACGCAAACGGAGCATCATTCTTCTTTATTTGTATTTACCTACACATCGGACGAGGATTCTACTACGGCTCATACCTCTACAAAGAAACCTGAAATACAGGAGTCATTCTCCTCCTAACCCTAATAGCAACTGCCTTCGTAGGATATGTACTACCATGAGGACAAATATCCTTCTGAGGTGCTACAGTCATCACCAACTTATTCTCAGCAATCCCATACATCGGCCAAACCCTCGTAGAATGGGCCTGAGGTGGCTTCTCAGTAGACAACCCAACACTAACCCGGTTCTTTGCTCTCCACTTCCTACTTCCATTCATAATCGCAGGTCTTACCTTCATCCACCTAACCTTTCTTCACGAATCAGGATCAAACAATCCGCTAGGTATTCAATCAAACTGTGACAAAATCCCATTCCACCCCTACTTCTCACTCAAAGACATCCTAGGATTCATTATCATATTCCTACCACTAACAACATTAGCCCTATTCTCACCCAACCTACTAGGTGACCCAGAAAACTTTACTCCAGCAAACCCGCTCGTTACACCCCCACACATCAAACCCGAATGATACTTCCTATTCGCATACGCCATCTTACGCTCAATCCCCAACAAACTGGGGGGCGTATTAGCCCTTGCAGCATCCGTACTAGTACTATTCCTAAGCCCTCTACTTCACAAATCTAAACAGCGCACAATAACCTTCCGCCCCCTCTCACAGCTCCTATTCTGAATCTTAGTTACTAACCTCTTCATCCTAACATGAGTAGGTAGTCAACCCGTAGAACACCCCTTCATCATCATTGGACAACTGGCCTCCTTAGCCTACTTCACCATCCTACTACTCCTATTCCCCGCTATCGGAGCCCTAGAAAACAAAATACTTAACTACTAAAAACACTCTAATAGTTTAACAAAAACATTGGTCTTGTAAGCCAAAGACTGAAGATCGTACCCCTTCTTAGAGTTTCCCCCTTCAGAAAAAGAGGACTTAAACCTCTATCTCCAACTCCCAAAGCTGGTATTTTACACTAAACTATTCTCTGACCCCCCCCTAAACTGCCCGAATAGCACCACGAGATAACCCCCGCACCAACTCCAACACAACAAACAGAGTTAGCAGCAATCCCCAACCCGCTACCAAAAACATCCCAACCCCACAAGAATAAAACATTGCTACGCCACTAAAATCCAACCGGACAGAAAACATACCCCCACTATCAACGGTAACCACCCCAGGATTTCAAAATTCAACAAGCCCCCCAACAACCCCACCTACCATAAGCACTAGAACAAACCCCACTCCATACCCAACAACCCGCCAATCCCCCCAAGTCTCCGGAAAGGGATCTGCAGCCAAAGACACAGAATAGACAAAAACCACCAACATTCCCCCCAAATACACCATAAACAACACCAAAGATACAAAAGAAACCCCCAAACTTAACAACCACCCACACCCTGCAACAGAAGCTAAGACCAAGCCGACTACTCCATAATAAGGAGAGGGGTTAGATGCAACAGCCAAACCCCCCAGGACAAAACACAACCCCAAAAAGAGCACAAAATAAGTCATGGCAATTTCTGCTTGGCCTTTTTCCAAGACTTACGGCCTGAAAAGCCGTCGTTGTTTAACTTCAACTACAGAAACTATACCCACATNTCTCTTTTNTNTNTNCCCCCCCCCCTACCCCCCCAACTTACGCACACATTATTATGTACTTCTATGCATTCATTTATCCTCCCCATTATACATACCAGTCAATGTTCGATAGTCATTAACATTCCAACGGGCATTTCCTTCCCCAACCCATCTCTCCTTCCAGAGGATATTTCATGTAATGTTCTCTCTAGAGGATATCCCATGCAATGGACCCCAGAATCCATTCAATAACAGTACTAAAACCATCTTCTCGTTAGGTTATACATACCAACCTCCCTGCATACGACAGTGCTTGTCTGCCCCCCTGAATGAACTGTTGAGACATGGCCATTTAGCAATACCTGGTGCTAATCTATGATAGTCCAGTGTCCTTCAGAGTACACAAAGCTTCGTACCAGGTGGATTTATTAGTCGGTCTCCTCACGTGAAATCAGCAACCCGGTGTAGGAAAGATCCTACGTTACTAGCTTCAGGACCATTCTTTCCCCCTACACCCCTAGCCCATCTTGCTCTTTTGCGCCTCTGGTTCCTATGTCAGGGCCATACCTGGATTAGTCCTCTCAATTTGTACTTCACCGATACATCTGGTCGGCTATTTATCAACATCTCACCCGTGATCGCGACATCCGACCGTTTTGGCACCTTTGGTTCCTTTTTTTTTTCTGGCGTCTTCAATAAACCCCTCCAGTGCACCGAGGTATACCCAATCTAAGACATGTACCCTCCCTGGTATTCGTGCGGAGTTTGGCCCTCAGGGATACTCTAAGTGTCATGGTTGTAAGGTATGGGGAATCATTTTTACACTGATGCACTTTGTCGGACAACTGGCTATGGTGAGCCCACAGACTATTATTTATGCTGCTATTTAGTGAATGCTCAATGGACATGATTTTTTACTTTTCATTTCCTCTAATTTTCTAAACAAAACTAGGGAGTTTTAACTGAAAGATTAACCGTGTTTTTTCACGTATTTTATCATCATTTTATCATCATCTTTTTTACATGTCAACAACAGTGATATTCCATTAAAAAAGAACATACACAACTTTGTGTTCGTATATTCGAACAACATGCTACACATTATAAAAGAGACTCCCCTGAAAGCAACAAACAACAANNAACAANNAACAACAAACANANCNANAACAACAAACAACAACAAACAACAACAAACAACAACAAACAACAACAAACAACAACAAACAACAACAAACAACAACAAACAACAAACCAAGCATCTT